TGTGAAGGGGAAATTGTGCAGATTTAGCAACTGCGCCGAGGAATAAAAAAGAAGCACAAAGAGTAATAAAAAAAGAATTGACTCCATTATTATGAATTAATTTAGTAACTATTTCGAACAAATCTCGAAATTCTAAACTACCCGTTATCCAATAAAATCCTAAAATTCCTAATAATAAACCAAAATCCCCTATACGATTGGTTACAAAAGCTTTTTGACAAGCACTTGCTGCAATTGGTCGTGTGAACCAAAAACCTATTAATAAATAGGAACACATTCCTACAAGTTCCCAAAAAATATAAATTTGTATTAAATTCGAACTAGTAACTAATCCCAACATAGAAGTATTGAAAAAACTCATATAAGCAAAAAATCTCAAATATCCTCGATCATGAGACATATAATTATCACTATAAATAAGAACCATGATTCCAACAGTAGTAATTAATATTGGCATAATAGAAGTAAGCGGATCAATCAAGTGTCCGAACTCTAAAGAAAAATCATTATTGACAGTCCAAGACCATAAATATTGATAGATAAAATTTCCGTTTATTTGCTGAATAGAAAGATTAACAGAAAATACCATAGCTATAGTTAACATCAAAACACTCGGAAAAGCCCACATACGTCGAATATTTTTTGTTGCTGCAGGAATAAGTAGAAGTCCAAATCCTATTAACATAGTAATAGGAAATGGAAGAAAAGGTATTATCCATGCATATTTATATGTATGTTCCATAAAAAACACAAATTTTCGTTTTTTTCTTATAATTGTTTCCGATTCACCAATTTTTATTGCTTTTGAAGAAAACAATAAAAAAAATGAAAAAAAAAGATATGAAACCTTAAATATTCTTATTTTACATTTTTCTTACTTTTTTTTCAGATATTTCAAAAATTTGAAAAAGTTATAAATTGTTGCTTAAATGCTTTGTCCAAATAGTTCGATATAGAGTCATTTTTTAGTTATAAATTTTTTAACTAAAATATTTATTGTAGAAAAATATTTTTTTATAAAAAAAAGAGAAGGAGAATATGATATTAAAAAAAAATTTGCCACTAGACTAGAATTGTATTCTAGTAATATATAACCATATCATATACTATAGTAAGCAAAGAAAAAGTAAGAAAAGTAAGCAAAAATAATTATACCAATACTCAGTAGAATATGGATATATAGTTTGCATCAATAAATCAACTAATTCTTCTAGTAATTTTTTTTTAATTACCTAATTTCTATTTTTTATGAAATTTATTTATTGGATTGAAATCCAATAAAATAAGAAAATATCAGAAATCTTATAAAAATCCTTACTTCTTATATTCTAGTTCTAGAGCTGAATAAAAAAAAACGTAAAATGAAAGTTCCTTTTCTTAGCTAACGGAATGTCTTGTTTAACATATTAACTACTAGAAAATTCCTTTTTATATTTTTCTTTCTTTTCTTCTATTTTTTCCTAGTTTATTATAATTATATATGTAACACACATGTATATATAAACAATATATTTGTATTGTTATAAAAAAAAAAAGATTATCGACGAAATTAAATATAATTATAATATAAAAAATGATTAAAACTAAAAAAAAACGATCCATATTGATCAATACATGTCTTTCACATACAACAATAAAAAGGAAGAACTCTTTTTTTTATGGCAGTTCCAAAAAAACGTACTTCTATATCAAAAAAACGTATTCGTAGAAATATTTGGAAGAAAAAGGGAAATTTAGTTGCAATAAAAGCCTTTTCTTTAGCAAAGTCAGTTTCTACGGGAAATTCAAAAAGTTTTTTTGTTCGGCAAACAAATAAGAAAATCTTGGAATAATTTGAATTCCGTGATTTAAAGAACTTTTCTATATATAGAATATGACAATTTTTAATTAACTTATGTATTTATTTACCTCCTCAAGATTAGTTAGAACTCGCAACTATTTTATTTTTATGTCGAATACGAACTTATCTGTCTGCTAGTTTGGTTCTAAGTATTATTTTATTTCTTTTCCTAATGGAAAAAAATTTCTACTGGGAAAAGAAATAAAATAAAATTATAATGAATATTAAAACTGTTTTATTATATATCTATCTCAAGATCAAATGAAATTGGTTTTGTTTACTAATTATTATTCTATATTTAAATTATGTACATAACAAACAACAAATATTAATATAATTATTATATATATATTTTCTATATAATTACTATATAATTAGAATAATTAATTAAATTACACTAAGTACATTAAAAAGTAGACTAAAAACAAGATTTTTAGAAAACGAGTCTTTTAATTTCTAATTTAATTTATTAAATTTAGTAATTACATTTTGATATGTATAAAATCCTATTTATTTAATTTATATTTTTGATAAAAAAGATCTTTCTAAATTTTCTAAGTGTTATTAAAAATGAAAAGAATACTTTATTTTAAACAAAAGAGTTTAAAAGAACCCTTATTCATCCATTTCCTAAAATATAACTATATCGGATTCTAGAATCTACATCTAGACGATTCAACATGAATTGACTATTATTATTTCAAGTAAGCCGCTATGGTGAAATTGGTAGACACGCTGCTCTTAGGAAGCAGTGCTAGAGCATCTCGGTTCGAGTCCGAGTGGCGGCATACTCTAAAAGAGATAGAATGGATCTTATAATGTATTTAATTCCCGATTTCAATTCTGTAATGAGACCCTTTTTATGTATGATATTTGTGACTTTAGAACATATATTAACTCATCTCTCTTTTTCGATCGTTTCAATTGTGATTGCGATTCATTTGATGATTCTATCAGTTCACGAAATCATCGGATTACGCCATTCGTCGGAAAAAGGAATGTTAGCTACTTTTTTTTCTCTAACAGGATTATTAGTTATTCGTTGGATTTCTTCGAGACATTTTCCATTAAGTAATTTATATGAGTCATTGATCTTCCTTTCGTGGAGTTTTTCCATTATTCATATGGTTTCCAAGCTATGGAATCATAAAAATGATTTAAGCACAATAACCGCGCCAAGTGCCATTTTTACTCAAGGTTTCGCTACATCTGGTCTTTCAAGTAAAATGCATCAATCAGCAATATTAGTACCTGCTCTACAATCTCAGTGGTTAATGATGCATGTAAGTATGATGTTATTGAGCTATGCGGCTCTTTTATGTGGTTCGTTATTATCAGTCGCTTTTTTAGTCATTACATTTCGAAAAAACATCGATATTTTTTTTAGAAGCAAAAATTTATTAATATTAATTAAGTCATTTTTCTTTGGGAAGATCGAATACTTGAACGAAAAAAGAAGTGTTGTTAAAAGCACTTCTTTTCTTTCATTTCCAAATTATTATAAATATCAATTAATTCAGCGTTTGGATTATTGGAGTTATCGTGTTATTAGTTTAGGGTTTACCTTTTTAACCATAGGTATTCTTTCTGGAGCAGTATGGGCTAACGAAGCATGGGGGTCTTATTGGAATTGGGACCCCAAGGAAACTTGGGCATTTATTACTTGGACCATATTCGCGATTTATTCACATACTAGAACAAATCAAAGTTTGCACGGTACGAATTCGGCACTTGTAGCTTCTATAGGATTTCTTATAATTTGGATATGCTATTTTGGAATCAATCTATTAGGAATAGGTCTACATAGTTATGGTTCATTCACATAAAATCTAATTAAATTGTAGAAATTCCATGCGAAATAAGTAAGACGTATATAACGAAAATTTGTGTGAGTTTTTAAGAACTGTTTGAATCTTAATTCAAACAGTTCTTAAAAACTTGGGATACATCTTTCTAATTCACTTTATTATTTTTTTTTTCGTTGTACAGCGAATAGTTTCAAAAATATTAAAATTGAAAATTATAAGACTTTCTATCTCATTAAGAAAAAAAACTATCTATGAAAATAATTAGATAGGATAGCTTGTATCTTGTCAACTGATAAAGAAAGAACGAAATCAGGATAAATACCAATTCCTATTACGGGTAAAAGGATACAGATTGAAACAAATAGTTCTCGTGGTCCAGAATCCACGAAATTTGAGTTTAGAACATTGAAAAAATTGTATCCATAGAACATTTGCCGTAACATAGATAACAAATAAATAGGAGTTAATATCATTCCAATTGCCATTACAAGGGTAATTAATATTTTTGGCATTAAAAGATATTTTGGACTGGTAATTAGTCCAAAAAATACTACTAATTCCGCAACAAAACCACTCATTCCCGGCAATGCAAGAGAAGCCATCGAGAAACTACTAAACATGGTAAATATTTTTGGCATTGGAATGGATATTCCCCCCATTTCGTCGAGATAAACAAGACGTATTCTATCACAACTCATTCCTACCAAGAAAAAAAGTGCAGCACCAATAAATCCATGAGAGAGTATTTGTAAAACGGCTCCGTTGAGTCCCATGTCGGTTATAGAACCAATTCCTATAATTGTGAAACCCATGTGCGATACAGAAGAATAGGCTATTCTTTTTTTTTTATTGCGTTGACCAAGCGAGGTTGAAGCTGCATAAATTATTTGGATGGCCCCCACTATCACTAACCAGGGAGAAAATATAGAGTGAGCATGTGGTAATAATTCCATATTGATACGAATCAATCCATATGCTCCCATTTTTAATAAGATTCCCGCTAGAAGCATACATGTACTGTAATGTGCTTCTCCATGGGTATCTGGTAACCATGTATGTAGGGGTATAATCGGTGATTTGACAGCATAAGCAATAAGGAAGCCCAAATAGAATATTATTTCTAATGTCACAGGATATGACTGATTAGCTAATCTGTCAAAATCCAATGTTGGTTCATTGGAACCATATAAACCCATACTTAGAACTCCTATTAAGAGAAAAATGGAACCCCCCGCAGTGTACAAAATAAACTTTGTAGCCGAGTACAAACGTTTCTTTCCTCCCCACATAGATAAAAGTAAGTAAACAGGAATTAATTCTAACTCCCACATGATAAAAAAAAGTAAAAGATCTCTAGAAGAAAATAATCCTATTTGACCACTGTACATTGCTAACATCAGGAAATAGAACAATCGCGAATTTCGAGTAACAGGCCAAGCTGCTAAAGTAGCTAAAGTAGTGATAAATCCTGTTAGTAAAATAGGTCCTATGGAAAGTCCGTCGATTCCCAGTCTCCAGTGAAAATTGAAGACATTTATCCATTTAGCATCCTCTTCTAATTGAATTAATGGATCGTCCAATTGGAAATGATAACAGAAGATATAGGTTGTTATAAGGAGTTCTAATAAACAAATACATATAGTATACCATCTAAATACCTTATTCCCTCTATGAGGGAGAAAGAAAATTGAGGAACCCGCGAATATTGGCAAAACTACAAGTATTGTTAACCAAGGGAAATAACTCGTGATAAAGACAAGATACGTTTTGACCAAAAAGCCCGTGCTCCAAAGAATATATTTTCTTGAGCACGGGCTTTTGTCGGTAAAAAGGAATCAAATGATTCAAGTGGAATTTATTATAACGTATCAATAAGATAGACCCATGCTGCGAGTTGTTTCATGCCATAAATAAACACGGACACTCAAAAAATCTGTTGGACAGGCAGATTCACATCTTTTACAACCTACACAGTCTTCCGTTCTTGGCGCGGAAGCAATTTGCTTAGCTTTACATCCGTCCCAAGGTATCATTTCCAATACATCTGTGGGGCAGGCTCGTACACATTGAGTGCACCCTATACATGTATCATAAATTTTTACTGAATGTGACATTGGGTCTATAAATTCCAGTTTTGAACATAAAAAATTTTCGATCTGGTAAAGTAAAAAAAAGAAATAAATTTATAATTATATAATATATTATATATTTATATTTTCTTTATATATAGAAACCAGATGAATCAATGATTTATCAAAAAAAATCTGAAGAATCAAAATTTTTATAAATCTGTTCATTCAGAAGGGACCAAGAGACTTTTATTTATCTTTCAACAACCATGATCATATGAGTCACATGAATCACACGTGCAACTTCACGTTGACTAATGGATCGTCAATATTTCAATATATATATTGAAATATTACTATACATATTAGTATTATTTGTAAATAAATATATAAAAAACACTGAAATGATATTTTATAGAAAATTTTTTCTACAATTTATATATATATATTCTTCTATATATATATATTCTATTTATATGTATTTATATTATATATATAGCTAATTTTTCAACAAATTCGATTGATTAATACGAGTTGATTTTCTGTTACGATAGATCGACGAAACAATAGCTAGCCCAATAGCAGCTTCCGCCGCTGCAATCGCTATAATAAAGATTGAGAAAATCTCTCCTTTTAATTGGCGACTATCAAATATATCAGAAAATAGTACGAGATTAATATTAACCGAATTTAGTATAAGTTCAAGACACATAAGTGCTCTAACCATGTTTCGACTTGTGATCAATCCATAGATACCGATTGCAAATAAATAGACACTCAAAAAAAGTACATGTTCGAACATCATTAACTAACTCCTGATCAACCTCGATTCGTTTCAATATGAACAAAAATTCAACCAAGTTGATTGACTAGAATCGAGCGATTACATAAAAAAGGGAATATTGACAGTAGATTAAACTAAAAATTTTTTGAATTCTAACTAAACTATTTATTATTGACGAGCCATAGTAATTGCGCCTATCAAAGAAACTAAAAGAATTATAGAAATGAGTTCGAACGGAAGATAAAAATCTGTTGATAAATGAATTCCAATTTGTTGAACGTTGTTTATAAAGTCTTGCTCTATAATCTGATTTGATCTTGTAGTCCAAATAATTCCGTACCATGACGTATCCGCGATAGTAGTAATTAGTGAAAAAAGAATACTTATACAAACCAGTGAAGTGACTCCATCTCCAATAGTCCAAAGATAGAAGTCGTTAGAATATTCTGAACCATTCACGAACATAACAGCAAATATGATTAAGACATTTATGGCTCCCACATAAATAAGAAGCTGGGCGGCAGCTACAAAAAAGGAGTTTGATGAAATATAGAATAAGGATATACAAACAAGAACCGATCCCAACGAAAAGGCGGAATAAATTGGATTAGTAAACAATACTACTCCTAGACCTCCTAATATAAGAAATGATCCCAGAAATACTACAAGTATATCATGTATTGGTCCAGGTAAATCCATTATGTATAAGAGAAAAATCAGTCAAAATGTTTCATGACCTTACTAAATAGTCCAGGAAAGAGAGGGGTATTCCCCTTATTTTTTTTTTCTTATATATGATTATATGATGAGTTTTTAATGCAATTAAATCTTAATATGGATGGATTGCTGTGGATATAGATAAAGTTATTAAAATTATCGGCCAATCTTTTCCTTTTTTTTTAGAGATTGTAATTTTTTAATATTTTTAAATAATTAAGAAAACACATATTCACAGTTTAAATCAAAGAGTGATTCTCAATAATCAATAGTTAATAAGATAAGTTTATTAGGTTCTCATAAAAAAAAAAGAAAACTTGTTTCTGTTTATCTTTATATAAAAAAATATTAGTAATCAGTAATCGTTCTTGAATCAAGGGGTTTATCTTTATCCATTTTGATTTGACTGGAATTCATAACTGTTTGAATTGTGTAATCTCCAATTACTGACATTGGTAACCGACCTAATGCAATTTGATTATAATTTAATTCGTGACGATCATAAGTTGAAAGTTCATATTCTTCAGTCATCGATAAACAGTTTGTTGGACAATACTCGACACAATTACCACAAAATATACAGACTCCAAAATCAATACTATAATTAAACAATTGTTTCTTTTTAATTTCTCTTTTAAACCTCCAATCAACAACGGGTAGATCTATGGGACATACACGAACACATACCTCACAAGCAATACATTTATCAAATTCAAAATGAATTCGACCGCGGAAACGTTCTGATGTGATCGATTTTTCATAAGGATATTGAATAGTTACAGGTAAACGATTTGTATGGGATAGGGTAATTATGAAACTTTGACCAATGTACCTTGCAGCCCGTATTGTTTGTTGACCATAATTTATGAACCCGGTCACCATAGGGAACATATTGTAGATCTCCGTGAATAATTTGATGTTTCTTTCTCTTGTTTAAGATCGGTTATGAATGGAGAATATCGTTATCTTATTCTATTCTTTATAGGTAAATAAGTTGGGAAGAAGTTGTCAATAATAGATTACCCAGAGAAATAGGTAAAAGAAATTTCCATCCAAAATTTAAAAGTTGGTCCATTCTCAGTCTAGGTAAAGTCCATCTTGCTGTGATAGGAATGAATAAAAACAAATAAGCTTTAGCTAATGTAATAAATATACCAATTGTTATTCCAAAAACTCCTGTCATTTTATTTATTCCTAAAAATTCAGGAATAGATATATACGGAATAGAGAAATTCCACCCGCCTAAGTAAAGAACTGTTATAAATAATGAAGAAACTAATAAATTTAGGTAAGAAGCAAGATAAAATAGAGCGTATTTAATACCCGAATATTCTGTTTGATAACCTGCTACTAATTCCTCCTCTGCTTCTGGTAAATCAAAAGGTAATCTCTCACATTCTGCTAGAGAAGAAATTAGAAAAACAACAAACCCTATAGGCTGACGCCACAGATTCCACCCCCAAAAACCATATTTTGACTGTGACTCAACTATATCAACTGTACTTGAACTGTTAGATAATCATAGTCGATAATAACATTACTGTTCATATCGCTATTTCAAAACCGTACATGAGACCTCAGCTTCATACGGCTCCTCTATGGTCACAAATATTAAGTACTTGTTCGGTATTATTGTAATTTTTAGATTCTAATTCTAATACCGGGAAGTCCAAAATTAGACCAACGAAATTCCGTCTGCTAGAATAAAAAAGCGCTTCCGAATTGATCTTTTCCATTATAAAGTACAATTTCTATTTATTCGGTAATAACTTAATCCTTAAATAAAATACTCGTTATATCAATAAATTAGGTTTTATCAATAACTCTAAAGAAAGAATTAGTTAGAAAGAATTGACCATTAATTCCAAATTTATGATTAATAATTCCATGTATGTATTATGTATATAGTAGATATGAATATTGAATGGGGAAAAGAAATAAGAAATAAATATCCTGTATCGTATTTTTTTATTTCATTTTTCCCATTCAATATTTTGCATTCTATTTCTTTTGCTCCTGTCCTATTCTTCTTTCTCAGAGGAGAGAAGGTACTCTGAAAAAAAATAAAGGATTACTTCGTTTTTTATAGTCATTTCTTTAATCAGTGAATAGGAGCATACTCGAGATCGGAATCGTGGAGAAGTACTACTTGGTCATTTCTACCAACTTAAAGTCCTCATTATGATTCGTTTTATCCAAAGTTTTATGCAAAAAAATCTTTTTTTTTTTTTTATCTTAAATTATCTCCATTACTAATCTTTTGTGTACCTTGGTGTTCCTAACTGTCCACTGATTTTTTATTGATCTCCAGTATGGTAATAAATACAAGACAGTAGTAGAAACCCCATACGGTTGATCTTTTGTACCCGCTTCAAGATATGATAATTGGTCAAAGAATCTTAACCTTGGGGTAAACAGTTTATACTGCTTATGTTTATATTCTCGTACATAGGGAATGAGATTTAATCCTCTTACTGCAAATTTATAAGCAGTTTGCTTTTACTCATCTAACTATCTAGCTTAATTCATCAACCCTAATGATAAATAAAAAAAGAAAATATCCATTGAATATAATATATTCAATTTATTTATTCTATTTCTAGTTCTAGAAAAGAGGGAAAATAATAATGTTCTGCCGAATCACACGTAGAGATATTGATAACACACATAGAGTTAATGGTATTTCATAACTGATAGATTGAGCAGCAGCCCGTAGACCACCTGAAAAAGAATATTTATTATTCGACCCATATCCTGACATAAGAAGGCCAATAGGGGCAATACTTGAAATGGAGATCCATAAAAAAACGCCTATACTAAGATCGGCCAAAACAAGGTGATATCCAAAAGGAATTACTAAATAACTTAGTAGAACAGATATGACCGCTATAGACGGTCCCGCGCTGAACAAACGAATATCTCCTCTAGATGGGAGGAGATCTTCTTTAAAAAATAATTTGGTTCCATCTGCTATAGCTTGAAGAATTCCCAATGGACCGGCATATTCAGGTCCAATGCGTTGTTGTATTGCTGCAGATATTTCTCTTTCTAACCACACAATTACTAGTACCCCTATTGTTATTCCCAATATAAGGGTGAAAATAAGAACAAAGATCCATATAAGTCCATAGACTTCTTTTAAAGATTCCGATCTAGAAAAAGAATTGATAGCTTGTATTTCCACTTCTGTCATATCAATTATCATTTCAACGATCAACTTCTCCCATAATGATATCTATACTACCTAATATCGTCATGATATCTGCCAATTTCATTCTTTTAACTAGTTGAGGGAGAATTTGCAAATTGATAAAACCGGGTGGACGAATTTTCCATCTCCAAGGGAAAACACTACTATCTCCTATCAAATAAATTCCTAATTCTCCTTTTGGGGCTTCTACTCTCACATAAAGTTCTTGCTTCGACAATTCAAAATTGGGTGAAAGTTTTTTAGTAATAAATCTATATTCAAAATTATTCCATTCGGAATTTTTTGCTTTATCAAAACGTCGGACTTCTAAATTCTCATAAGGTCCTCCAGGAATTCCTTCTAGAGCCTGTTGAATAATTTTTATAGATTCCTTCATTTCACCGATTCGTACTAAATAACGAGCTAGTGAATCTCCTTCTTTTTGCCATTGGACTTCCCAATCAAATTTATTGTAACATTCATAACTATCAACTTTACGAAGATCCCATTGGATTCCAGAAGCCCGTAACATTGGTCCTGATAAACCCCAATTTATTGCCTCCTCTCCACCAATAATGCCCACTCCTTCAACGCGTTCCAAAAAAATGGGATTCCGCGTAATAAGTTTTTGATATTCAACAATTCCTGTTAAAGAATAATCGCAAAAATCCAAACATTTCTCTATCCAGCCATAAGGTAAATCGGTAGCAACTCCCCCAATACGGAAATAATTATGCATCATTCGCATACCTGTAGCGGCTTCGAATAGATCATATAACAATTCCCTTTCTCTGAAAATATAGAAAAAGGGAGTCTGTGCACCGATATCTGCCATAAAAGGTCCAAGCCATAATAAATGAGAAGCTATACGACTCAGTTCTAGCATAATTAGTCTAATATAACTAGCTCTTTTAGGTACTTGAACGCTTTCTAATCGTTCTGGTGCATTTACTGTTATTGCTTCTGTGAACATAGTGGCTAAATAATCCCACCGTGTTACATAAGGCAAATATTGTATAATTGTTCGATTTTCCGCTATTTTTTCCATCCCTCGATGTAAATAACCCAATATAGGTTCACAATCAATAACATCTTCACCATCGAGAGTAACAATTAGTCGAAGAACACCATGCATTGATGGGTGGTGAGGACCCATATTCACTATCATGAGATCCTTTCTTGTAGCTGGTACAGTCATAACTTTTCTTCCTTAATTCAATTCAGTATTCCATGAATTTAACAAAATGAAGTTGATCAAAATGCAAAATCTAATAACTAAAGAAAAAATTCAAACCAATCTTAAACTTAAAATTAACGAGTTTTTGACTCCCGAATACCCAACTGGTTAATCAATTTCTTATAACGTACTCGATTTTTCTTTGACAAATAATCCAACAGCCGTTGACGTTTTCCCAGAATTTTTCGTAAACCTCTTTGTGATAAAAAATCTTTTTTATGTGATTTTAAATGTGAAGTAAGTCTCTGTATCTTATCAGTGAAACTAAATACTTGAAATTCAACAGATCCACAGTTTTTTTCTTTTTCTTGTCGAATAGCTGAGATGAATGAATTTTTTACCATAAAAACAAAATTTTTATTTTTTTATTTTACGCGAATTTTACCGATCAGGAAAAATAAAAATTTTTATTATACGTGTTATTTGCAGTTATTTGAATCTAGTACAAAAAAATTTCTCATTTCTTCATATAGAATTTTTTCTATCCAAATCAAATTGAAAATTTGATTTGGATAGAAAGGAACGATCCATTTTTTTTTCAAGATTTTCCTATTCAGGAAATAAAATGTTTTTTCGATAAAGAAAAATAGATATAAGATATAGAGGAAATATACTATGTTATATTTATATTTATTATATACTATTAATATAATTAAAGAATTTAAAGAATTCTGAATCGTGGATACATATGTATTCTTGATATACTGAAATTACTGCCATTATTGGTATCAAACCAATAACGATTCATACAAGCTAAATCTTCTAATCGATAATTGGGCCAAAGAAAAAATTTAAATTTAATGAATTTCTTTGTATATGTATTAAGATGTTTTTCCTTGTTCAAAAATTGTCCGCAGTTGTTTATGTTGTTTTGATTACAAAATATTGGATTTCTACCCATAATATTCCAATTCTGAGAATTAAAACAAATGAAAATTCTCAATTCTCTACGACGTCTGGGGGATAGAATATTTTCAGGAACAAGGAAATCATAATAATTTTTGTTTTTAGTCACAAGTATATTGCTGTGTTGTGCAACAGATTCATGAAATTTTTTTTTATTAACATATTCTTTTTTTATTATGTATTTTCCATCAGTTTGGCGTTTATTCTTATCAACCAATGAAATACCTATGGTTTGATATATAATATCTTTTCCATCCCTTTTCATAGATAGACGAATTGGTTCGACAATAAATATGCCTCTTTTTACCAATTCTGTAAGAGTTAGATCTTTCTGAATCAACATTACATCTAGATGTATGTCCCCTCTTTGAATTGAAGATATAGCTAGATCCTTTGTATCTATCAGTCTAAGTAGAAGACAATATACCTTTATATTATTGATCATTTTTTGATTCAAGAGATCATCCCATCTTAATTGAAAAAGAAAATATTTTTTCAAGAAGAAATTGAGTACTGCTTCTTTCTTGCTCTTAGATTGTTTTTTTTTTCTACCTTTTTTAATGTCTACTCCTGTATAATCTGTCTCAACATCTTTTTCATTTTGTTTTCGTAAATCTAATACAAGATTTCCTTGACCTTGTTGTTCATTTTTTTTTTTTACATTGATCTTTTTACTTTTACTAATATTTTCATAGAAATAAAAATTAAAAATAAGTAATTTGGTAGGTATGATCCACGGTTTTATTTTATATGCATTAAAAAGTAGTACAAATTCTGGGAAAAACCAAGGTTCTAGATTTGATATGCTACGATAGCATTTTTCTTGATTCATTCCCACCCAATCAAAAAAGGAGTTTTTTTTTAATTTTTGATAATTTAGATTTTTAGTATTTTTATGAATCTTGGTGTTGATATGCGTATTGGCCCGGGTCTCAATATCAATATTATTTCTAATACAGAAATGGGGAATTTTATAATTTAAAAATAGTCTATCCGTATTTTTGTCCATATCAATGAGAAATCTTTTTTCTAGATAATTATTAATAATTATCTTTATCAATCCATAAAATGGTTCGGGTTTTAGTGTATTGAAATTAGATGAAATTTGTTTGTTTTCCACTTCTTGTAATTGTAACGTTGATTCATAAATATATGAGTTTTTATTATCCTCAAAATTTATATATTTATATGATAAAATATCATATCCAAAATATTTTTTCAATTTATCTTTTTGACTCATCAATGAATTTACTACATAGTAATTTTCTTTCATGTAATGAATTAATTGGTCTTTTTCTTTTTTATATAAATCCGATTTCGTTGAGTCTTTTTTTTTAATTATACGACATTGGTTGGCCCTATTTTGCCATTTTTTTGGTACTAAATAAGGCCACTTAGTCTTAGATAAATTATATTGATAATGACCCCTTAACCACATTTTCCATTTATTCATTCTATACTTATGCATTTTCTTATGCTTTGGTTTGGAACCAAATATTCCTTGTGTTGTACAATAATTCTTTATTATATCCGTAAGAAAAGGATAGGTGTTATGATATTGAAGTACAGATTTCAAAGGATATTTGTTAAGTAATTGATTTTGCGAGAATTTGTAAAATACATATGCTTGAGACAAAGAAGATAAGTCCCAATAAATATTATAATTTTTATTGCTAATACTAAAATTAGTATTATAAAAAATATTATAAAACGACTTTTTTATAGTCGAAATAAAGTTCATTATTTTTTGATTTGTCTTTTCAATTCCTTCTTGATTTGTTTTATCATTATAAATGTATTTAGTTAAAATTTTGTTTGTTGATTTAAAACTTGGAATCTTAATGATACATAGTAATAGATTCATGTATATTTTTTCAATGAAGGATTTTATAAAATAATGCGATTTACGTATTAATCGGATATTTTTTCTTTTAAATATTTGCCAAATATCCTTCTGTAATTCCGATCTTTTATCATCATAAGTTAGAACCTGTTTTTTCTTGTCTTTTGTGATTCCTTTTATTTGACTCCTAATTGTGATTGTCTTATTAGCAAGATCTTTCATTTTTGTTTCGATGAGTGAATAATTTGCATTTCCGCAATTTAGGGATTGAATTGCAATCGTCGATTCGCGAAGAATCTTATTATTTATATTAGAATCTCTTCCATTTTTAGTCGGTTCATATACTTTAACCCTACTCGATTTTAATATGGGTTTTACTTTTTCAAGTTCTTTCATTATTAGGTCCATAAATAGAATTATTTTGATGACCCATCTTGTTTTTTTTTTTGAAACTTTAAGAACCCCATTTCCTCTTTCTTTGAAAACTCTTATAACTTGTAAAATTTTCTTTTTCGCTTTTATCGTTTTTTTTTCGAGTTCCTTAAAAATGGGTTCAAAAAAAGAAGGTCGTTTTCGGGGAGACCCAAAAGGTAGCTCTGCTTCTCT